TGCCAAACAAAAGCTAAGAGAAAAAAAAACAGAGGTATGACTGGCATAACATCTACGATTGGATTCAAAAAAGCATAGGCTTCAGGCAATTTGCCGAAGAAAAAACTACTCGAATAAAGGGGCGAATTAATACAAATACAGATCAAACTAACGATATTAAGCATAACAGACATTTTGTTCTTGGAGATAATTGCATTTTGGTTGCCTTTTTGATATAAGGAAAAAGAAAGTAAGGTAAGATAGACAAAAATCCTTCTTTTCTTTGAATCCATCCAACCAAAAATTCTCCAATTCTCAAAGGAGAATAGAAGAAATCATACTTTCATACAATATCTTAATTGAATTCTATGTAATGATCAATAAATTAAGTTGAATTCTGTATCTATATGTATCAAAATCCTAGTACCGGTCTATTCTATTATTCTATAGATATAGAAGATCTATATTCTATAGATAGATTCTATATCTAGATATATATTTAGATATTTATTTGGGCTGTAGTTGACAAACAACCAATAACAATATTATTGTTTCTTAGTGTCGATTAGCAATCGAAATGGGGCGTGGCCAAGTGGTAAGGCAACGGGTTTTGGTCCCGCTATTCGGAGGTTCGAATCCTTCCGTCCCAGCGCGGATCCACTTTTTATACTGCATTATTCCCATATAAACTATATCATAATATAAAAAAAAGTGGGGGGTGGATAGGCATAGGCTATATTAATTAGAAATTTAAGCATCTGTGTCTGCTTGAATTTCATTAACAAACGATCAAGTTCCATGTTCTATAGTATGGTATTTATACTATATCTATAACAAACAGTGACAATTGTTCAGTCTATCTGATAGATATGAGAAACCTTCCCTATTTTTTTTTCGATTTTGATTTTCGTAATCTTATTAAAAAAATCAAAATTCAAATCTTAACTTACATTATTTTTTCTACATCTCATTCTCATGAAAAAAAATGGATTTCTTTCTTTTTTTCTTTGATCTATTTCAAATTTTTATTTGAAATTAGTGATGAGTCAATTCAAAAAGAAAGACTGATCTTCCTATAAAGATCAAAGGCGATGCTTTTTGTCCAATTTTCTTCAAATCCAATCAAATTAAATAATGATGTTTAATTTAAATTAAATAGTGAATTTCACTTAGAAAAATTTTTAATGATTTGGAATCTTTGAAAAAGTAGAAAATCATTTAATTTATCCTATTAAGTCACTTGAAAATGTAGATTCAAAAACTTATTCATTTTTATTTATATTAATATATATCTATAATTATTATTAATATAAATTAATATTATTTTAATTATTTTATTTATATATTTCTATATATAGATTTCTTTTTTCTTTCTATTATCTATATATTCTATTAGTAATTAGTATGTTAAATATGTTCAAAATGTTGTCTTACTAAGATTTTTTCAGAAAAATCTTGTTTCATATATTCATATATAGAAGAAAAGGTATAGATTACGATGTCTATGGACAGCTGAACCGATGACTATTCATGATTCCATGATTGAATCAATTCCATACCGGTATACCGGTTCCAAATTAGAGGAATGTTATGGTAAAACTTCGTTTGAAACGATGTGGTAGAAAGCAACGTGCGACTTGAAGGATATGACCCATTGTGGATTTTTACATCCATCATTTTAAATTTGTCTAGGAATGAGGTGCTCTTGGCTCGACATTGTTTGTTCTGTTACACTTGAACCCTTCATTTTTTGTCGGGTTGTAATGTAAATAGTCCATGATGGAGCTCGAACAGAAAGTATTAATTCATTTCTCAGGGGCAAGGATCTAGGGTTAATGCCAATCAACTGGAACAACTTCGTAAATATATGGAAAATTGAAAGGATCCAATTCGAGCAAGTTTCCAATTCAAAAGCAAAACTTGTTGAAATTGATCCAAAATTTTCGATTCAACGTGTATCATGCTAGAATCAACCATCCATAGGATTCTTTGATAGAAAGAAATCAAAAAGGGTATGTTGCTACCACTTTGAAAGGATTAAGAAGCACCGAAGTAATGTCTAAACCCAATGATTAAAAATAAGAATAAAGGGTTTAAAAACAAGGAAACACCCTTTGTAATTGTTAATTCTCTCGATAGTCTCAATAACTGGATCCGACTAAAGAATCCAAATAGAATTTGAAATAGTTTAACCGGGATAAACGAAAGGGAGTAAAGACTACTCAATAAATGAAATTGACTAAAGATTTTCCTTTGAGCTATTTAAGAGTTATCCGATTTGAGTTATGAGTACGAACTGTTTCTTTTTCATTTTTCAAGAAGAAAAAGACTGAAATCATAGTCTAATTGATATTCATTTTATAGGTCCATTTGTCATTTAATTTATTATTTATTAGAATTAGATACATAGGCAAAACTTCGAATTAAATCATTTTTTCTCGAGCCGTACGAGGAGAAAACTTCCTATACGGTTCCAGGGGGGGTATTGTTCATCTATATCTATCCCAATGAGCCGTCTATC